ACTCTCGCAAACAAAGAAGAAAAGAGATGGAATTCAAGCCAGCAAAGGAATGAGGTAGGGCACGGGAAAGGTAAAGAGAAGGGGCCGTCGTTGGTGCATAACAGAGCTTTCCTACCGACGATCTTTCTCGGTGCATAAACGAGGCTTAGCCCTCGAAGTACCGCATAAGCAAGAAAGCCAATAGACCTTGAATAGCCTGTAAGAAAGGACTTATGAAGAGGATTTGACTATAGTATCAAATCCACATATAAATCTTGTACGCAAGTTGGCACAGCGCTTTCGCTTTAAAAGAATTTAGCTCATTTAGTCTGCGCGGTCAAATCGGCTCTCCTGCCTGTGTATCCCATGCCCGGTGCCGTTGATCTGTCTGATGGGAGAGATCCACCAATTCCTTTATTTCAATGTGTTGTATCCTCTACAGAGGTGGAGTACCCTCTATTCAATATATGATTTCCTGCCCGGAGGGAAGGTCATCTATATGGAAACATTGAATTCGCCAAAACAGGATTTTCGAACTTTTCTTTGATGGGTTCGCTTCTTGACACATGTCATGCTGGATTTGAAGAAATAGAAATGAAAGTCTAATTCCGCTAGAGAAAGTTGAATATGAATTAAACCAAAGAGGAGTTTTTGACTCAAAAAGTAGTGGCAGGAAAGGAAGCAGCACACCAGGACGAACTCCTTCTTTTAAATATCAACTCAAGGCCTCCTTTCCTTACTCGTTGGTTTGAGTGCTTTATCGAAGGATTGATATAGAGAAAAAATGCCTATATTTCTTATCTAAGCCCACCTACCTTGGGAGAAGCGGTTACCGGAAGTTTGAAGCTGACTTTAATGAGCAACACTTCCTCGTAGGGTCAGCAAAGCAGGCTCCTTTAGCCGCTTCGATTGTTAGAGCTCACTTCACACCAACAGAATCGTAAGCTTTCTTCTCCGCCTCAGCCTTTCGCTCCTTTCCTTGCTTATAGTCAAGCAAGTGGCTGGAGCGCCTCTCCTTATAGTCGAGTTGCTTAAAGCTCCTTTCTACATCAAGATCTGGCCCTTCCCCAAGGTAGGTAGGTTTATCCTCACTCGATCGACTCCGGCTATGGTGTGATTCCTGGCATATGTACACCACAGTAGCTAAGGCAACCCCGTTCCAGCTCGCATTGTATTTGAAGTTGAGGATTTCGCTTCTGATGTAGTCAGTGAGAAGCGTTGTTCCGTTTTTAGCTTTAGCAAGCCTGTGACTGCCTGAACAGACTAGTCTACGCTCAGCCAACATTCCGAACTTGTCTCGATACTGACAGTTCAGTGGATGGGATAGCAGAGAGAGAAAGGAAAAGAAGTAGTTCCGAAAGGAGACTCCACCTAGCTAGCGCGCTCCTCACCTCAATGCTACACTTCGGCAGCTACGAACTAAGACGCTTCAGAAGAAAAGCTACATCCACTACCTGCATTCACCCTGACAGGCTAACCCGAGCTTACCGAGGGCCTTACCGCCCGAACCAGCAAGACTAATGTCTACTTATACCTTTGAGAGGTCCACTTATACTATTGATAAAGTCTCTAAATTAATAAGGCCCCGGTTGTTATATAAGATTCAATTCAATCTAACAAGCGGACTACCTTCGGCTACTACAAGATCTTTATAAACCAAAGAATGAGCCTACTTTACGCACTTCCGCACTAAGCAGGCAAGGCCAACTACACAAGCAAGAAGGCATCGCCTGCGGCTTCCAATCCAATGACAAGCAAAAGACGAAGAAGTAACTTACTATACCTTACCTCCTTGTGCCCATAGCTTGACCTCCGCCTTTTTCTACCTGCACGGATGCCTTCCCTTCCTTGCAAAGCGAACCTAGTCAAGCAATGGAAGGAGAAAGGAAAAAGACCTTCCTCGCGCACAGACAGACCATCTTTAGCGAAGTCCCTCCTTCCCAACCTCTCCTACAGCATCCATTTCGTCAAAGAAGGACGGAGCAGGCACACTGACTACTCTGATTGGGCGTGGACTGGGAAAAAGTAGCAGCTAAAGGAAAGCTAAAAGGTATTGGCGAAGAAGTAATGGAGGATCTGATATAGATTGAAAAGAGGGAAAGCTAAGCTAGCTAACGAAGGGGTTGGGATTCGCCTCGCCCTAGTACACCAACCAGGAAGAAAGATTTTGTGCTTTTCACCTTTCCGCCAAACCAGAACGAGAGCCAATCGGGTCGATCAGAATGTCCTTATTTCACAGCGCTATAACATTCTCAAGTTAGAGTCTGACTATCTCTATTCTAAGTAGCACCCGAGAAAGCACACGCTAAGCAGATCTTTACCAAAGCCATATCTCCATAAGCATCCAAAGCAGCCTACTCATTGGTAGTGAAAAAGCAAGAACATAGATATGTTTACGAAGCCAAGAGCCACTCATCTGAGCCAGCGGATTCGAATTCTGCTATGCCGGTGCGCAAAGCAAGCACGCAAGGACTGCGTAAATCTTTGGTCTGCCTATCATTGTCCATGTTGGGCTGACTCCGTTAGGCAAGAGGAACCCTACTGATATTGACTGACCTGTTGATAGGCTATAAGTAGGCCGTTTGCTATTGCTATAAGGGCTGCTCGCCTTTATACGGCTTGGCTTCGCTATCGCTCGTAATGGTCGACAGTATTCCTGCCATACCCGAATTCCTATTATTTAGAGCTAGAAGCTTCGCCAGAAGCAAGCAAGATGAGGTCGCTCTGCTTCGTAGACAAGGCTCGTTCCGTACTTTACTTACGAGCTCGTGTAGTACTCACCCCTATCTCTAAAGGGGCTTATGCACTCCACTCGCTGTCTACTAAACGAGCGTTAGAGCGAGCTACTTCGTCCCTCAATTTAGTGGCTTCCCTCACCCTCCTCTTTCATTTCCGCTTAAGCTTCCGCGCTTTGTGGGATTAATTGATTGGATACCCGAGACCCATAATCTTTCCTAGGAACAGCTTCTACGACGATAGGCATAAAGGCATGATTAGTTCCACAAATCTCACTGCACTGACCATAGTAAACTCCTTCTCGTTGTACCGAAATAGAGGTCTGATTTAAACGACCAGGTACAGCATCACATTTGACACCTAAGGAAGGTACAGCCCAACTATGAGGTACATCAGCAGATGTTACAATAAAACGTATATAACTTTTTGCTGGTAGAACCACTCTATTGTCGACTTCTAATAAACGTGATTGACCCAATTCTAGATCATCTTCTGGAATCGTATAACTGTCAAAAGTGAGTGACTGTTCATCGGAACTGTTATAGTCCGAATACTCATAAGGTAGGGTCGACGCCCGCCTCCCCCCAAACTGTACTTGCAAGTTTCCCCGCAAAAAGCTCTCCACGCCTACTCTTAGAAAGAACACTATTTTTCTTTAGTTAGGTAGTTCTCCCGACCGTAAGACCCTTTATGAGTAAGGTTAATCGAAGGCCGGGGAAAGTTTATTGGCAAGAGGGAACCATTTCTCACCCAGCCCTACCTACCCTATGTATTCGAGGGAGAGGCTGGAACCGAAAAAGACCAGGTTCCACACATATGAGACAGGCAGAAGGTATGGGACGAGCAGTTTCTTGAAGAGCGAATTCGATCCTATAGTCGTCTTCTTTGTTCGAAAAATGCACAGTGGAAAGGGATGCTAGTCGGCTCGGCGAAGTTGTAGCCCAAAAAAAGAGGATCCAGAGTGATTCCTCACCTATCCTGTCAGGGGCCCAGTGGAACGCTCGAGTATAGATTCCCTATGCTCATGTAAACGGCCGGGGCCGGCCGGCCCGTAGATCTAAAAGGATCCAGCCATAGGCCTGACCGGATATCGTTTGTCCACAAACAAAACAAAAAGAAAGTAGGTTTTTAGTAGTAGTTCATGAGACCTCGAATTCCCACGTTCCAGCGTGCATTATGCCAACAGGTCCCACCACCAACTGACGCTGAGAAGTTGAGTCACCCTTCTTTTTTTTTTCAGAAATAGAATAGAATAAAGAATGAGATAGTCTATATCCTGTATCGATCATAGGATCACTCTATGAATAGGTCAATTCTCTGTGACCTCCCACCGTTCACGACATCCCTTGCTTCTCGCAAGAACGGCTCCTCGGTGGAGGAGTAGAAGCGCTGGTCCCCTTCGGTCAACTTGCTTGTGCCTGCTGTTACCTACCGTAGGACCTCCGTCCCCGAAGCGAAGAAAGAGGAGCAGGAACAAGAGGTTGTCCTCTCCAACCAGTCAAGTGGCTTTCAGCTCCTCTCCCGGCCCAGTAGTTCCGCAACTACTACCGTGGTTGTTGCCAACGGGGATCCCCCATTCCGAAAGGTTACTAGGCCGGCCGTTAGGTCCAAAGTTGTATACCACTGCTATGGTGCCGATAGATTCACTACTTCAGCGCCGTTATCGGACATTGCAGGCTGAGCATCTATTTCTCGTATATCGTTCCACACCGAGAAGAGGGATGTGTACCTCCAGCAACAACAAGAATGGAACCATAGGCTCCTATGCTGGGAGCATTTCGGGGTATAGGTCTAACCACCTCAACTCCCCGTTTCTGGCATGCTATAGTTATTAAAGTCTCTCGACGGCGGGAATGGGAGATTACCGGTAAGCCAGATGCTTCGCGAACCATATTCAACTTTAAGGCATTTCGTTGCACTTTAATCACCCTCGTGAAGAGGCGCACTCCGATACCATTGATGTCCAATAGCTTTTATAGTAATGGCTGGATCTACTACTACCTCGTCCATTGAGTATAACAGAGCAAATGATGGTATAGCAATGAACATAGGGATGATACTAGGAAATATGGTCCGAAGAATCTCGATAGTAGTTCCATGAACAATCCTTTGCGGGATTGGATTTTTTTGATAGTGGAAATGCCATAAAGCGCGACCCAAGATCCATGATACGAAAACCAAAATCAGAATAACGAAGAAAAAGACATCGTGATGTAAGTCTGTTATTCCTTGCATTATAGGTGTTGCTGCGTCTTGAGATCCTAATTGCCATGGTTCCGCTGCATCACAAGGAGCAATTGTGAGGAATAGCCATTCTAGAACAATCATTTGGTTTGGTTCATTCTTTGACTGCTCTGCTCCCCCCAAAAAAAAGAGAGACTGAATTTCTTCCACCTTCCCTGTACGAGTAGTGAAGAAGTATAGAGCACTTTAGTTGGTTGTTGACCAACAAGCAGCGGATGAGCGCACTAGCGCGAAAGCCGTTGCGCGTTAGCACATCCGTTTTCTTGCTGGGAGAAAAAAAGGCAGAATTTACGCAATTTCTTTTCTAAGAAAGAGATCATAGTGATTGATGGCTCTTTCAATCCGGCGAAATGGAAGGCTTTGGCGTGTACCAAAATGGAGAATTTGGGTCAGATTAATAAGCTTACGACCACTGAACAAACTTGGTTGACGAACATAGTTTATGCGCCGCTAATGTAGCGGCTTGTCGAGCATTTGACAAACTCACACCATCCATTTCAAATAGGATTTGTCCCCTGGACACACGAGCAATCCAACCCGTAGGATTTCCTTTTCCTCTTCCCATTCTTACTTCTGTAGGTTTCCCGGTAATAGGGATATCTGCGAGAACTCTTACCCATATCTTACCATTTCTTCGGAATTGTCCGCTCATAGCACGATGGAAGTGTCCGATTATAGCACGACGCGCTGCTTCAATGGCTCGATATGAAAGACGACCAGCTCTACAACTTTTAGTGCCATATCTTCCAAAACCAAGTTGTGTACCGTCCGGTTTGCAACCCCTACTACATCTGCCTTTACGATATTTACTATATTTCGTACGTTTCGGATATAGCACGTCCCTTTTTTTTTTTACTATATGAAATCCACACTTTGACACCTGAGATTCCGTAACGAGTAGATACTTCCGCAGGAGCATAATCTATTTTCTGGTTAAATACATTACGAGATGTTTTTCCATACTTTCCGCATTCAGTTCTAGCTATTTCTGCACCTTCTAATCGACCTGAACAACATATACGGATCCCCTCCACCCCTTTTTTCATTACTAATGGAATATCCTTCACTATTTTACTAAAAATGGAACGAAATGATCTTGTTTTGTTCCTCGGTTGAAAAGAGATGTCTTGAGCAATCGGAGAAGCACTTTGATAAACAGATTTGATCTTGACCGATTCAATGTTGGTATTAGTGTTTGTTCTATTATACAACAAAGATCGCATTTTTTTCACTTCGTTCAAATAATAGTTGTACCCGTACGGAATTCTTCTGTTTCTCAGTATGATCTCTATCATCATCTCTATTCCCCTTATCAATTCTCCTATCCTATTTAGGTCTATGAATTTCTCTATCAATTCCATTACCTTATCCTTACCCATGAGGTTCCAACATTTTCTCCTTAATTGACCTAGGAGTTGTTCCCGGGCATCCTCAAAAAAAAGGTTATTATACACCCCAACCCCATCCCTTGGAAAAAAAAAGGTAGCACCGAAGAAAGGAAAGAGCGAGATGGTGGTTTTTGTTGTTCCCGCGAAGCGAAGATCATTCGCTTGGCGAATAAAGTGGGTCACCCTCTTTTTGGCTTCGGCCAAACACTTTTTCTCGCTGGTCGAGCTTTCTACAAAAAAAGCGATGCAAGAACGTATTCTTTTATCTAAGCTTCTTCCCTGTGCATTAGCTCCCCCCATCGTAGATGGTTCAGCCACGCCCGGTGCCACGAAATGATTGAGAACTACGACGGGGTCGAAATGCATTTTGTTCTTTGTATTCAATAAGTATTGCATGACCGAATAATTCAAGGAAGGGCGGACTGCGGGGAGGGTCCTTTTAAGTAGATGACTCGTCGGGCGGTCGGAGCGGGACTTCTTTGGGAAAAAGAACTTGAATAAGTTTGTTTTTCTGAAGGAGTCGTCATTTTCTATCAGGAACGCTATGTCATTTTCAATCCCGGCGTATTTCGGATGCTTGAAGGCCCCGCTGACACGAAGTGATTTAGAAAGATTCTTCTTTATCGATGGTGATCGGTCATGGTATCCATAGCCTTGCTTCTTTTTCGGCCAAATCCGGATTTCGTTTTGCTTCTCCCGATCGTCGAGCCTGATCGACTCGACTCTTTTCCCTGCCCCCCGGCCTCTCACTTCGTTTCGTTCTTCTTCTGTACCGTCGCTTGAATGAAGACACCCGATCGGCCCGACTTTCCCAAATGCCCCCCACCGGCCCTTCTCCTTTACGGGTCTGGATTTTTCGCGTCGTTTCAGTCGTCGTGGTCGACGGGGAAGAAAGAAATGAATGAATGTTCTTTTGGGAAAATGTATAATAATACACCTACCGAGACGAAAGCCAAAGGTGAGTCTCGTAGGTGGACGTATCGAACCGAAATAAGATCTCAGATTGACATCTTGATACACTGATTTACCATAATAATAAATAGAGTCAATGGTGACTCCGCCGTGGGAAGAGCCGCTTCCTTCTTGCTTGATAGGGGGGGCTTCCATTCACCAGCGCAGACTAAAAGTGCTCTCCGAACCGTGCTGGATAGTCACCCATCACACGGCTCTCAAACCCAACCTGTGGTGGATCCCGGGAGACAAAGTCAAAACGCAACATCCTTTGCCCCATACTTTGAGATGCTCCTCCCCGCCGATCAAGGAGCGAGGCTGCTCGTGATAGGCAACGCTTTAAGCCGCTATCGTTCGGTTCGGATAAGTCAAGTTCCTTCGGTCGCTTCGCTCAGGCGGTCTTCCCTTATCTTCCCTAACGTGAAGACTAGTTATGGTTTGAGATGAGAAAGGAGCTGAAAGCCACTCGCTTGACTATAAGGAAGGAGAGGAGCGGAAGGCCGAACGCAATGAATAAGAAATTGACAGCAGAGGGAATCAATGATTCTTATTCGACCGAGTTCTAGCTATAAAGATGTAGATTACACACCGGAGGTTGGTAAGAACTGAGGTTTGGAACCCTAACCTAAGTAGGCCTACCAGCGAAGCAACAGGTACTTGATCGGGCGGGGGGCGGTTTGGTTTCGTGCAAGGCCCTCGCAGCAGGAAGAAGCAGTTGTCATTTGAAAGTAAAGGCTCTTCTCCTGTTTTACGAATCCTACAACTCTCTTTACTGAGCGAGACTCCATCCATATCCCTACGTTTGGTTTTTCTTTCATTCAATCATCACTTGTTTGACAGCTTAAACTAGGCTCCACTTTAGAGATAGGTTTTTGGTCAACATCAAAATAGGTCAAGGGCGCGTCGGAACGGTCGGTAGCTGCTTAGTCTCATCCGAGAGTTTAATCTCCTTACTCCTTACTGCTTTTTTCTTTGAAAAAAAGAAGGGGGTCGATTTAGGCTCCTTCCCTTCCACTGCGTAGCCGCGCTAGCAGGTACTACGAGCCCTCTGTCCCACGCATCTAACCAGCTCGCGTGGTTCACCGGTTCCACCGAAAACTCTCCTAAGTTGAAGCGGAGCATAGTGCGCTTTAGGCGCTGAGCGAGAAAGGTCTCTTCTTTCCTTTCGGTTTATTCACTGATCTGAAACTTAGCACTTGTTTTCTTATTGATTCCCGGGGCGGTGGCATTCTTGAATGAAGTCTATCCGAACCGAATTAGCACTTCTCAGATCAGGCTAGGCCTCTCCAGCTGAGCTGGGCGCCGGGGCCCTGGATGCGCTAGCGATTGGCACATAGGGGAATGGTTGCCCGGGTTTCTCGGCCTGGTATCCTGCACCTCGCGTTCATGATATCTACATTCAACTGTGCCCCGGAGACACGGTCGAAGCACGCCCGTCCAGTGTGCTTCTTTCACGACATGCTATAGTCCTGGGTGTCTTCCAGTGGTCTTCTAGCCTTAGAAGAAGTCGTGTCCGCCCCGGGCATCTGCAACGTCCTCCTTTGATATTCAAATCTGGGAGAACTAAAAGACTGACCCATTCGGTGACTTTCGCGGTCGCCCTCACTAAACCAACTTGAATCTGAACTACGATTCAGATCAAGTCTTACCGAAATAGGATTTCCTTTTCGTGCCATATGCGCTTAGACTTTACTTTTTCCCCCTTTTTCTTCCCGGTCCAATATTTGTTCTCGAAGGTCTTCGTTTCCGTGTAGAAGCAAACTCTCCAAATTTATGACCAACCTTTCCTTCAGTAATCTTACAACGAACAGGAGTTTTTCCATTGTAAATTCGTACGGAGCAATCAACGAATTCCGGCGAAATAGAAGATCTACGTGACCAAATTTTCCTGTTAAAAAGAAGATCTCTCTTCTTCTTCATTCTCAAGAGGAATGCATCAACAAAACTGCCCTTCCATATAGATCGTCGTGGCATGAACTCATTTCTTCGCTTCGATTCCGCCCCTAAAGCTAGCTCCTACTCCTCCTCCTTCTCCTTTAGGATAGGATCCTCCTTGGTCCTTTTTACATAACATTCTCGGCTGCCTCCGGTCCGGTAGGTCGGTCGCCCTCTAGCCAGTGACTAGCCCAGCTATGGAGCTAGGTGTACACCGCCACGTCGAGACTCTCTTTCGAAAGTGAGATACCGGCTTTCATAAGAGGGAAAGATCACTCCGTCATGCAGCAGAGCAGTGTTCATCTAACTAGAAATTTCATAAGAGAAGAAGAATCGTAGCGTAGGGTCGACATAAACAATCGGTTAAAATAGTCTAATGAGAAAGCATCTGTTCACGTTCGTAGTTGCAATAAGTTTTCTTTTTTGTTTCGAGATTGGCTTGGTCTTCAGTCTACCCTAATGAAACCTAAAATCTCACTCCCTCGCTTTCTCCTTCTGATAGACTAGCTTGCGCATCTTCTCTTTGGCACTCATCCTTGGCTTGGGGAGTGCTCTTGCTCTCTCTCTTCTGTGTCAGCGAAGGAAGGATAAGAGTAAGAGCAATCGGCCGAATGATTGTTATTCCACTTACGGTTACAGTGCCTCTATCGAAGCAGAACAAGTCTAATACTCCAGCCCTGGTTTTCGGGGATTCTTCTTTATATGACGTAGTTGCAATCCCATCTGGGTAATCAAAGGCAGGGATTCTATTCAAATGCCCTATATTCTGCACCGGGAAAACAGACTAGAGAATCTTCTCCTTCGGAGTCAAGGCAGTTTGAACCCCAGCTAGTATTGAGATTGAGAGCCGTAAAGAGTCCGGAGATCAGTCATTCGACTTAGGAATCCCGTCCAACTTCAGATAAGGTAAGATAAGGTAGGAAAGCTACAAACCAGTCTTAATTCCTGCAGACTAAGATTCAGTTTCAAGTCCCAAGGGATTCAATTCAAACACTCATAGATTCTATGCCCGCCTCTGCTCTGATGTTCCAACCCTGAAGTCACTTCCTTTAGAGTTGAGTTCAAAGTTACAGCCTTTAGTAGATAAGCCGGAGTTAACTCATGATAACTCTTAGCCCTGACTTCCGATGAATGAGAAGTCTAGTTAGGCAGTGGAAACCCTGGGAAGTCAGGAAGTTCAAGTTAGAGGGCATATGAATATGAAATAGCATATGATGAGATTGGTCAATCTTTCTCATTGCTTGACTAAAGAATGCATTTTATGGCTCTAGCACTCTTTCGTTGTCCAAGCATGAGACGTAGAAGCAAAAAAAAGAAAAAGCCTAGGCTGATCATCCAACACCCATTGATTCAGATCCTTATCGGCTAGAATAAATGCCTTTAAATCTTCTCAGATTTTTTCTCTGGTAACTGACTGAGAATTGATAGTCTTCTAAGGAAGTCTAAGTGACAGAGGATCTAGTAAGGAAAGGAACCTACCTTTCTCGTTTGTGACCCATGCCTATGGGTCACTTAACTCCTAGAGCATAAAGGCAGCAAGTGAAGTTAGAATCTTTCTCTATTGTTGCATTCCCTTCCGGGATACAGAGCAGAATCTATTGATACAAGAAATTCCTTAGAAAGACCGAGATCACTACATCTATCTCTTGAACTCAGCTCCTATTCACATCCTTCCCGTGGGAACGACTATAGAGGACAGCCCCAGAGAACTCAATCTAGCTATTGTTGAGCTCATCCCGCCTATTCTATTCCTAGGTCCTGCGGAGGACCTCCGAGTCCCCATTGATTCTACTCCAATTCCAGTATCTGGCTGTTCTTCATCTTACCCGGGAGGAAGGAGAGGAGCGAAAGCCACTTGACTTTATTATAAAAGGAAAGGAGCTGAAAAGCCACTCGCCTTTACTATAAGGAAGGAGAGGACAGAGTTGCAGCTTTAGATGAAAGATTGATGTTTCTATTCGAATACAAGGCCCTACGCCTTATGGCTTGAGGAGATTAATATAGTTGAGCTGCAAGCATCCTGAGATTTCACTGCTAGGAAGTTTTAAGCAACATCTCATTTTTCGTTCCTGGCCTAGCTGAAGGAGGGTAAATTAGGCATTGATTCGAACTTCAATACTGGGCGCCTCTATGAACCCTAGGAAGTTACTGAGTTGGTTGCCCTTAGTCTTGTTCAAGTTAGAGGATTTCTTCACTGTTGAAATGACGTCTATAGAGATGAAAAGATTGAAAGCTCGAAATCGGTTACGCAACAGGCTAAGCCAGAAAGGAAGAGAGATTGCTATTGTTGTTAGCAGTTACAGCAGAGACAGAGATAAAAGCGTAAGAAACCCAAGAACCTTTTGGCCGCCTTTAGGTCTTCTTACCCGGATCAAATTGAACTTCGAACAATCGTAACTTTAAAGAGAAAGAATCTGACTTCAATCCTATTGGCTTTCAACTCCCAATTATACCTAGGAATGAAATCAATTAGACTTCCACGGAAGTCAGACTGAGGAAATAGTTGCAGCTCTTTCTCTTGAGTTAGAGGGAGAAATCTCCAATTCTTACTTTCTCTTTGCTAAGGAAGAAGCCTAAGCATCAATCTCAAATGATTGGCTTTCGACTCCTATTTCCAGGATTGAGTAAGATTGACTTCGATTTCATTCGTTTCAGTATTTCAGTAGAGCCTGTAATCAGTATATTTTGTTTAGGATTGACTGATTTTTAGTCTTTACCAGGATTGAATTAAAGTCTTTATTGAATTTCATCATTTCCTTTAGAATGAAGTTAAGGATTGAATTCCTTTAAGTAAGAATTGAAGTATAGCCTTAAGCAATAAATGAAGTCAAGTAATTTCTTACCGATTTTCACTCTTTTGCTGCTCTCTCAATAGAGTCTTCTTTCCTGCCTTCGGAGTTGATGAAATGGACAGTTCGCACGGAGCTAGTTAGCGGGTAAGATCAAATAGATCTCTTAGCTGGAAGCTATCCCTTTTCTAGTGGCATGCCATTCTTCCAATGCCTTTCTACTACCATTCCTCCCTTTTCTGATGAAGGAAGGAGACTAAGCCCAGGTAAACAGATGATATTCTCCCTTCAGGCCTAAGCCTAATTAGTAGCTTTCCTTGTTGCTGGCATTTCATCCCCGGTAGTTGGCAGAGGCGGGAATAAGAAGATCTTCTATGGGACTTGGGGCCTTGAGGCCCAGGCTGATTGTTGTTATGAGTGAGTTAGAATTCTGCTTTTTTTACTTTCTTTCTGTTGGGCGCAATAGGCTCTTAAAACGCGTTTGATTGTCCTTTCCTACCTGAATAGAGGCTGTTAGAGCCTAAAGAGATGTTCGCTGCTCTGAAAGAGTCTAAAGATCTCATAGTAGTTGATTCAATTCTACTAGCTGCTAAAGTGGCTTCTTCCTTCTATTCAACTGCTTCCGAAAGACTAGCTTCTTCCTCTTTTATGGCATTTGCTCAGTCAAGCCTGCCATCAGCCTTTAAAGTGTATTCCCGAGTTAGGGTTGGATCCCTGAAGGGTTTAGGCATTGAGGAGCTTTCCTAGTTAGATTTCTGCCCAGTCCTTGCCTGTCTGCAAAGAGGAAGTAAAGGCAGGCTTTCTATCAACAAAAGCAAAATCTCCAACTACTATTGACTTAAGTCCTCACTCAAGCTGTAAGTCTTCTCATTCCAAGGTTGGGAGTGCAAGAGCAAGAGAATGACTGATTTTGCTCGTAGTCTTCCATCTATTATCTCTTGTGATCTCAAAAGAGAAAGAATCTTACTCTAGCTTACCTAGCTTTCCATACTACCTTTCGTCACTATCATTCCTACCTGCTGTATCCTTTACCAGCTAGCTAGTAGACCTACCCCGCTTTTAACTCAATCAAAGCGGGGGACCTGTATGACTTGACTACTTTATCCAACTATTTATACCGGCTGATGCCCTGTAACTCCCGACTATTCATATTCATACTGCCTGAAAGGGCTTTAAAGCTGAACTACGGTCTTTAGAAAGAGGAAAAAGAATGGGACATTTAAGACATGAATAATCTCATGGAACAGAAAGTCCAAGTAGCATTCCTAACAATCGAACTCTTAATCTCAGGCTTCGGACTTAGAGTTCTTTGCTGAAGCTGCAACCCAGTCTAGCGCATTTCTCAAACCGAAAGTCCATTTCTTTTTGTATTACGTCGGGCGTCTAAGAACAATCTCAATAGGAATTTCCAGGAAGGACTTGTTACTAAATCAGAATATCAATACTGACTTAACTCCTGCAGCTCAGGAAGCTAGCTCCGTCTTTCTTTCCCTACTTTTCCTAGCTTTAAAGATTCATTTTGGCTTTAGAATGAGTTAGTTTTAGTTCTCTCCAGCTTCTAGATAATATCTCGCTTCAAGCGCTCTAACCTTTCCTAACAAATTCCCCTGGAACTACTATATTCGAATGACATCTTTACTGCTTCGAATTCAGAGTTCGTAGTGTGAAAGCCTTATCAGTCTGCTTTGTTTTCTAGAGGACTTCCTAGCCAGCTTCTGGTAGGCTAAATTAAATAGGATAAATTAAAGAAGAAATTTTTTCTGACTTAGTTGTTGTTGTATTTCTTTTCTTCCCGGTACGGTGAAGAGAGATTAGGCTTATGCCCGAGGGTTCTTTCTTGTTTTATATTTTCTAGTTAAAGTTGTCCTTTCTTCCCAGGGTGTAGTTGGTCATTCTTCCCTTATTTACTTTCTTTTTATTTACGGAGTGGAAATTAGAGACTATAGTCTTTCAAACTTACTAGCATTTCTTCCCAACCAAGATCTTTCCTTCCGACCGGTCTCAGGCCTAGGCCAAAGGTAGCAAGAAGCGCGACTTTGAAAAGGCGGCTAGGAGGCTGGGTAAGATAACTTGACTGGAACTATTATGGACTATGCAACCTACCTCTCTATTGGCTCGCTAGATATCGAAAAATTCTCACTTATCACTCTTTCACAGGAAATGCGGAAGGAAATAGAGTAATGAGTATAGAGTCAAGGGTGCCCTTCTTGGGCAGGTAAGGTGGCAATGAGGAAAGAAAGGACAACACCTGGAACTAGATCAATACAATGCTGGTCAGCCTAAGCCTAAGATCGTAAAGAAAGGTCCAGTTCCAGTATTGAAGGAAGCATTGCATAGAAAGCATTTTTGTATAAGGTTCCCACATCCAATAGATAAGGGATCTTGCCCTATAACCTAGTGAAGAGGGAAAATCAGATCAAAATAGTTGACTTTTTGAACTTCTAAATCTATTTCCAAATACCCTGAAAGCAGCAAAGAAAGCAGCAAGTGAAGAGATAAGGCCTCTCATTTCCATTAGGGCGGATGCATTCCCATTGTAACGGCGGCGGAGGGTGCCTCCGGGTCGCAGCGGTTCTTCCATGTCAACTTAGTTGAAAAGCATCCTAGAGATTGATTGGCTTTTCCAGTACTAGGCTTTTGCTTTCTTGTAGTTCTTCTCTTTACATCTACCTCCAAAACAAACAAAAAGGACGACGAAATTTCTATATAAAGAAAGATGTGGACTGGAGAGTTTGGATTGAGGTCAATATGCTTAACACATCGTAGTTGGACAGCTTATCGAAGAGAGGAGAAAGAAAAGTGTTTTTTGTCGGCATCACACATATAGCATGTGTGCCGTGAGTGAGAGGGTGGTCGTAGATCAGCCCTCAGCTCTTCTTTCGAAATTCTCGAAGATGATGACTTATCGGCTTGAGGCTTCTTTTCTTTTCAAGCTGAGTAGAAATTTCATAAGAGAAGAAAAGTTCACAGAAGGTTCTGAAATAGACATCGCTTGCTTTCCTCTTCTTCCTTTGGGTTGGCACCTTCCTCTGAGCGGTTGGACCTTGCTTTAAAAGGACTCTTTCCGCGATTGTAAGAACTCTTCTTTTCTCATCCCATGCGGAGGATGATGTAAAATCCACCTTTCCAACGAGACAACTCTCCACCGCTAGTGAATAAGTTTCTCGATCGTCAGACTGAGCTGTAAGACTGATCGTTGAGTGATCACATAGCTGACGTCAACATATCTTTCCCTTTCTTTTTGGGGAGGAACCCTCTTTCGACTCCCCTTTTATACCTTTCTGCAGGGTCGCAGTTCTGTCATGCCAACCTTCGGAGCTCGGCTGGGACCAGGTTTGTAAACAAGTCATTCAATAGAAGACTTTGTCCTCTTATTTCTGTTCAGCATTAGGGTCCTTCACAGAATCTCTGTCCAATACCATTCTTTCTGAGGAGTCTATACTTGGAGGAAGCTCTTGGTAGTGGATTTCAGGCGGCTTCAGGCTGATTATTCGGAGCTTATGGCTGATGTCTCATGACTTATTCGTGGGACGGAATATTCATTACGCCTGGAATTGGGATGAGGAAATCAAAATGTTGTGAAAGAGGTCAAATATTCATGAGAGTTCTTCGATAGAGATTGACCTTCATTATTAGGAGCTCACCCCTGAAGGTCGAAGAGAACGAGGAAAGGGATAGAGATTCTATGGGAGAAGAGGAATCTGACTCTATTTAGATCTATTACTGGCAGAAGGTTCTTTAGATCAGGTAGGAAGAAGATATCGGGTAAGTTCCATTGTCCAATGGTCTAGAAAGTCCTTTGTTCGATCCTACATTTGATCATGCCCTACACGTGCGTCAATGTCCGGTCTTCTGTAATCTTGAATGTTGGGTAGACTTTTGGTCTTCCGGCTCCTGCCCGGGGAGAAAAGTAAGTTCTCATTGCCTTACTATGTTAGGGAAAGGGGCGAAGTTCAGTCTTATTTGGCTCAAGCTAAAGCCAGCAAAGTCCAGAAATAAGATAGAAGGTTGCACTCGAACTCAAAGACTCATTTGAATTTACCTCTCACGAGACTCGCTCCTAGCTTAGCTTTTTCGAAAGAAAGGAGGTTCGCCTTCCGGGTTAAGCAGCAGACGGGGACCTGCAAGAAGGAGATGAGATCAATCATTCGATGGGAGCGAAAGAGACGTCAGATCCAGGAAATGCTTTTTTGTTGAACTAAAGCCTTAGTGCCAAGGGACTTTCATCAAGGGTTCTGGGAACGCCCCTATCTATAGGGATAGCTCCCGACATCGCATCAATATCTATGGATTAAAGCAACTCCCACACCTCTCGTAATTGATCCCTTGTTCACTTACTCGGCTCATGCACTCAAAAGGGGGAAAGCCCGGGGAACAGGACTGTTACTCTTCTATTACATATTACATTACGGAGAAGTCCATTCTCGTCATGATCGATCCACGTCCTACCGTAGTGCCCGGGAACCAGGCTTGCTTGGCTTACTAACGCGAAGGAATTTGTCGTTGATTGCACGAGCTAGCCAGTCAATCCAGCCGTTTTCTTGCTTGGTGCGCTAGCGCGCCTGACTTATAAGTAGGCGTTTTCTTCGCTGGGTTAGATCCCCGATCCACTCATCTTCAAAGAGGGGTTCATCATCCAGAAAGACGCACCGCACTCCAGACCAAACAATACCCGCCAGAGATTGAGCTCGACTCGAGAGATGGAGACATAAAGGTGCGAATCGGTGGGCGAGTCTCTCGATATTGAGTCGACCCCGCTCCGAGCAAGCAACGAAGGAATTAATCCGGAATCAAGGAATTGAACCCAGATAAAGCCTGTTACCTGTTGCCGCTCCGATTACCGATTCATAGGATTAACCAGAAGAGAAGGAAGTTAGGACCGGCTGAAAGAAGGACAGCGGGGAAAGTTCTCTAACCTGGGAAAAACCTTAGAATCCGTCTTTTTTGGACGGAAAGGGCGAGTAGAACGGGCGCGAAAACAAAACCTCCCTTCTTCGGCCTAACCCGAGATGGTGCAATACGCTACTTGTGAAGTACCTTGGAATTCGGGGGCATGGCACCAACACTCAAACAAACTATTCCTGACCGGATCCGCAAAGGAAACATACATGTTGAGAACGATGAGGCATCTACGAGCGAACAAACAGGCGGAAAGAAGGCCGGCAAGAAATTTGCTTTGTCATAACAGAAAGAAAAGAAGGGGAGGCCGAAGGGCCCGTCAACGGGCAATAAAAAGAAAGCTTTCCCAAACACCAAAGCAGCCCAAAATAACCCATTTTTGGCTTCCAAAAGAGCACGAAGAATCCGCTGTAACAGTTAACATGGTGGGTAAGGCGGAAAAAGAAGGGAAAAATGGTCCCCGAAATGGATTCCGACATCCCTCTTGCTCAGTTGTTTGAAACTGAATCTCGGCGAACGCGAGCGAGGGCTTTAGGGCTTAACTAAGTATTAGTTGAGGGGAAAAACAAGGCCAAGGAT